CTATTTCTGCGTCTCCCTGACCAAAACCTCCTACATTTGGATTACTTGTTAATGGTTGATCAAGCTTGATGGATTCACCTTCTGAAACAAGAAGTTCTGGTCCTGGAGGTATAATATCAACCACTTGGCGTCCTTCTGATGCATCAACTATGGTTATTTCATATCCCCCCTTTTTTTCTTTACGTGCTATTCTGCTTACTATACCAGCAGATGTAGCATTATAAACTGTATTGTTACTCTTGCTACCATCAGGATAAATCTGACCCCTTCCTCTGTTCCCACCTAAATATATGGGATATTTTAAGAAGTGAACGTCTTTTTTCGTCGCAGGGTCGGGGGAAAGAATAGGAAAGACGATTTCACTATATTTCTGACCGGGAACAGGACCTATCACAAGAATATTTCTTTTATTAGGACGATAACACTGAAAAGAAAGATTGCCCATCTTTTCTTTCATTTCGGGAGAAATACGATCGGGGGGGGCTAATTCGAATCCCTCGGGTAAAATAAGAACAGCTCCTACATTCAAAGCTCCTTTTTTACCATTAGCAAGAACTTGTTTCAGTTGCATATCATAAGAAATTCGAACAACTGCTTCAAATACAGTATCAGGAAGTACAGCTTGCGGAACTTCAATATCCACGGGCTTATTAGCTAAATGGCAATTGGCACATACAATTCGACCAGTTGCTTCTCGTGGATTTTCATAACCCTGCTGTGCAAAAATGGGATATGCATTTGAAATAGATGCTCGAGTTATTACATATATCATGATCGATACATAAATGGATCGAGTCATCTGTTCTTTTACCCAAGAAAAAGTATTTCTATTTTGCATGGTCCAATCATTGATCCCCGGAATTTCTACAATAAATTTGATAGGTATCTAGTAGAATTCCCTATCCACAAGTTTGCCATTGTATTGATTGTACTGAAAGAATTGTACTGGTGGAATATAGTATGAATACCTTGAATTTCATAAGGTAGAAGTAGAAAGAATAAGTAAGATGAAAAATGATTTCTTTATACACGAAGAAAGATTCTGATTTGATTGATATCAAAAGATCTAATGAATTATTCATTCATTCATTGAATGATAAATTACAACAAGCGAAGGGGATACACGATTTAAAAAATGGAAGATCCAATATTTCACAATTGTATCTAGAATCACTGGAAAAGTGGAAACAAGACCAGATAGAATCTGATCATTCTGAGCCAATCCAAAATCGTTGTAGATCGAACCAATCATTAGTTCCCAACCATGGGTCGAGTGAAATCCGATCCATAAATCAGTAACTAAAAGAATCGAAAAAGCTTTGATTGTATCACTTAAGTTATAGAGAAATTCCTGAATCCAAGAATTTAGAATGAAAAGTTCTTCATTACCCAGAAAAAAATAACCACTTAGAATAGCGAAACAGATTAGATTTGTAGAGAAATGCAAAATGATATGGAAATGAGATTCATTGTGTCTTTGGACCAATTGTATTGTTTCCTTATGCATTCCTATACGAAGCTTTTGCATATGTGTCTCCGAGTACTCCTTTATCATCTCGTCCAACAGGAATAGTTCTTCTAATTCCATAAATTTTTCTAGAACATTTTTATCTTGAATATCATTCAAAAGGATTTCGGATTGCCTGGTATTCCACCAATTAAGAACCCAAGTTTCTAGACATTTCTTAAATGAGAGAGAAATCCACCAGGGCAAAAAGAGTATAGACACAAGATATGGGAGGGAAGCCGATGCTTTCTTTTTTTTCATTCTGTATCCATGATGTGAATTGTTAATGAACCTGTTTCCTTCGTCGATTCTATCTTAGATTTATATGAAGCACGAATTATATAACAAGAGCCTATAACTCTAACAAGAAAACAAGAATAAGGTATCAAACCTATGGATCTTTTCCTATTTTTTTTTGTGTAAGAATTGAGTCTTTGAATCTAGAATAGAACATAGAAGAAGGCCCCTTTTCAAATGAAAAAAAAAAGAAGTAAATATTCTTTCCATATTCCAGAGATCGCAATTAGGCAAATTGTAACCAATTTCCCCTTCATTTATTCCTTTCGATGAAGACTCGAAACCCCATTTTCACTAACGAATAGAATTTGGATTTAAAGACGAGCCCTACCGGATCCTTTAATTATTTTATTTTTATTTTGAATTCGAGAGATTTCACTGTCTAACCGCAGCTCGGGGATGGGGTATCAATTCAAAGGCCTAAAAAGAGGAATTCTGTTTTACGAAAACAAAAGACATGTTAGGATATTTGATGAATCTATATACTTATTATACTTTTTACTAGTATAAAGAGTAAAGCTGGACGCCATGTGTATGCGTATACAAAATAGTTTTTGTGTACAAATAGTTTCTATTCTCCTTAATATATTTTAATATATTTTTTTTAATAGATTTTATTTGATTAGTTATATTAGATTTTATTAATATTGTTCCATATACGTCCTCCTGCTTTTGAGATGTATTAAGTTCCTTCTCTCATGCTGAGATTTATTCTTCAGTTCATTTCAAAATACTTCAATGGGTACGCGCAAGAAATAGGCCAATTCGGCAGCTTTTTGTTCAATTTCTCGTGGAGTCAAATTCTCATCAGTACGGGTCAAGGGAATGGCTCCTTGGCCCCTGACTTCCATATAAAGCACACGACGAGGAAAAAGACCCTCTCTCACCTCCATTCTGATTGATTGGATATCTTTCAGAAAGAAACGAAGGAAGACGCGACGATTTCTTCCAGGAAATCCCCAACGAAAAAGGGACATTATCCCTTCTTTTCTATCAAATTGGTCATAACCACTACCTACATTCCATGAAATTGTGCACCACAAATAAGAACTAATGAATAGACCCGCGATCCCATAGAAAGACATCACGATCCCTTGTGGGAAAAAAAGAATTTGCTGATACGGAAATACGGATATCATATTTTTACCAAGATAACTGGAAGTTCCAACCACTAAGAATCCTAGTGAACCTAAAAAAAGGATACAGGCCCAGCAAAAATTACTTGTTTTTCGAGACCCCATTATAAGTTCTATCCATATATGTTCTGATCGCCAGTTCATACTATACTAGATCCAGTTGCATTCGATTGGAATTGAGAGAATAATCCAAAAGGATTTGACTCGACTTTTATTGCTTGATCCCGAAGTAACTTTCATCAACTAGCAGCATTCCGACAGGAACTCTTAGGAATAATTAGAATTGGTTAGATAAATTGAGTTTCTATTTCAAAGATTTTTCAAAAAAGATTTGCTGATCATTTTGAATTTCATCATTTAATTGATTAAGCTATAACCGCATATGCATGCATTAATGCGTATATTATGCATCGGCATACATAACAAAACAATTCTTCTTCCATTTGTTTTCGTAAAAGCCACATATCCTATATCCTACCATATTACATTTACATTAAAAAAGTATCTGTATGATGATCCAGTTTTGAAAGAAATTTATGAGATTTGGTCCCATCATATTTAGACAATCTTATTTCTTTGGACATAAAGAGATAAAGAAGCCATTGCGATTGCCGGAAAGACTAGGGCCACTACAGGAACAAAAATAGAGGGAAGGTTAAAATCTATCATAGAATGGGTACCTCAATTTCCTATTTGTACCTATTCTAATTATAAAGATATCTTATGATAAGTCTATCTATTAGAAAGAATATTAAGATAATATCAATAGGAAGTATTTCATAATCAATAACGAATCTAGAACTCAATGAAGTGTACCTATTCCTCTTTACTACACGAATATTTCTGAGAATCCGCTTTAAATTCTTCTTCTCCCATCCTTATCATCTTTCTATCTTTCAAAATAAAAAAGGTGCTTTGAAAGGAAAGATAGAAAAGCGTTTCTTATGAGTTCCCAACTTTAACCAATCTTATCCAACAAACAGGGATTCCTAGTGAAAAACGGGGGTTTTCACTAAATAGAAATAACTTCTATATTCTTATTATTTGTTAAAGGATCCGGGGCAAAAAGTCATTATCCAAAACTTCTGACTCTTACTACACTTATAACGGATGTCTCCAAAGAAAACACCATCTTCTTAGTTTTGTTTTTTCATTATAATGAACTAAATGCGTATTCGCTACAAATAAAAATAACTGAAGCTAGTGCTCTACTTCCATTTGAAAATGAAGAATTTCAATCTTTTTTTGAATCTTGATTCAAGGGAAGGAAACCATGTAGCTGAAATAACTCATTCAGAACACCTTTTAAAGGATTACGTGGTACGATTGGGTCGAATAAGCCCTTATGGAATAAATACTCAGCCTCTTGTGAACCTTCGGGTACTGTCTTTTTCAATGTTTGTTCAATTACTCTTTTACCCGCAAACGCAATGTAGGCATTAGGTTCAGCAATAATGATATCTCCCAACATACCAAAACTTGCTGTAACTCCGCCAGTTGTAGGAGATGTAAGGATTGATACATAGAATAACTTTTTCTTTGATTGATAATCATATGAAGCAGAAGATATTTTAGCCATTTGCATCAAGCTCAAACCCCCTTCTTGCATGCGTGCTCCTCCAGAAGCACACACAATAATGACAGGTAGAGATCGATTAGTAGCATACTCGATCAAACGGGTGATTTTCTCACCTACTACGGAGCCCATACTACCTCCCATAAACTGAAAATCCAGAACTCCAATTGCTATGGGAATACTATTTAGTTGACCTAAGCCCGTTTGAACAGCTTCAGTTAAACCCGTTTTTCTTTGATAAAAAGAGATGCGATCTATATAAGGTTCCTCCTCTGAATGAAATTCAACGGGGTCCATAGAAACCATATCTTCATCCATAGGCTCCCAAGTGCCAGGATCAATAAAGAGTTCGATTCTATCTGAACTACTCATTTTCAAATGATATCCGCAGTGTTCGCAAATATTCATTTTTGAACTAAAAAATTTTTTATAATTTAATCCATAACAATTCTCGCATTGAACCCATAACTGTTTGTATTTTGTA